ATCAGATTTCCTCCGCTTAATGGATAACCATTTGTTATCAATGGAGAATTGCTTATCATCTTAAATTGAGGTGATTGGATTTGCACCAATGGAAACCATAAATTTCATACACAATAGAGGGATAGGGATATGATAGATTTTTTATTTTTAGATAGTGAATGGAGTTTGTTTTTCCATTCTATCCTATTCATCGGTATTGATCATGGATACTGGAAAAATTGTTTTTTTTCTTTTGGGCTAGCTCATGATCTGAACGAGTCGCACATACACCCTAGTACATGTTCCTCGACGCTGAGGGCATCCCCCAAGAGCGGGGGATTTCGTGACATTTCGGATTGGCTGTCTTGTATTTCTAATAAGTTGTTTAATAGTTGGCATGTTGAATCATATCCATAATATGATGGGCTGGTTTAGATCGATCCTAACCAGATGATTATGAATTACTTCTAGTTAATATTCTATTAAATAAGTTTTAATAGATAGAATATTAAACTTGGTAAAATAAAAAGATAAAATCTCAAATCACGGAGTTGGTCGAAATCCATGCTATTTTCATGCAACCGCTACAAGATCAACAATTCCATAAGCTTGGGCTTCTGTTGCTGACATAAAAACATCTCTTTCCATGTCTTCGGATACAACCCATAAAGGTTTACCCGTTCTTTGTACATAAACCCTTGTGAGGGTTTCACGCAGTTTCAGCAGTTCTTCCGCTTCCAGGATAAATTCTCCCGTTTGTGCCTCATAAAAAGAACTAGCAGGTTGATGGATCATTACCCTGATGATATAACATAATAAAAGGTTCCTCTATCTCGCATGATGAAAGGAAGAGAAAAGAAAGAAAGATAAAGAATAACAAGCAAAAAAAAGATAGAATTGAACAACCGTACAGGCATCTTTTGTGCGTTGCATACGGCTCTACAATCAAATTGACCCTTACCTTCCATCAAAGACAGAGAAAAATAGGATCTATCAGACCCATATCGGTAAATGATCAAATTACCACCCTTCCTTTCCAAGGAGTTTAAAAATACTATGATGGCTCCGTTGCTTTATATATTTATGATTTTTTTGTCTGTGATTCAGCAATCCCAAAGTTTCTTTTTGAGCCGATCAAATAAAATAAGGAAAAAAATAATCTTATTTTATTTTTTATTTTCGCACTCTTTCATAACATATGTTAAAAGTCCTCTAGTGTGAAAACAAAAAAGTTTGTGACGCTGAACTGGACTCCCGATAGATAAGATAAAATCGGAAATACCTTTAATCTCATACTACTCTTTCGATACATAATCTAATGTTTTGAAAAAACAATAAAAAACTTTCTCATATCGAATTCAAAGTGCCATGCTATTATTACTTAATATTCATATTTCATATGGCGAAGGCATAGTCTTTTTTTTTTCTCTCAAATAAAAACCTCATTGGCGCCAAGCGTGAGGGAATGCTAGACGTTTGGTAATTTCTCCTCCGACTAGGATAAAAGATCCCATTGAAGCGGCTAATCCCATGCATATTGTATGTACATCTGGTCGCACAAATTGCATAGTATCATAAATAGCTACTCCGGGTATTACCCATCCGCCAGGAGAGTTTATAAACAAATACAGATCTTTGGTATCATCCTCGATACTGAGATATACCATAAGACCAATAAGCTGATTCGATATTTCACTATCAACCTCTTGGCCTAAAAAAAGTAATCTTTCTCGATAAAGTCGGTTGATTAGGGTAAAGTTGTATCCCTTAGGAACCGTACATGCATCTTTTGACGCATACGGTTCAAAAAAAAAATTGCGAAAAAAACGAATCAATGTGTAGATTCCAGTCCTCTTTCTTTTTTCATAGCAGGTTTCTAACGAAAGGACTTTTTCTTCGATTTTTCAATAAAGACGAGTTTTGACTCCTTTCCTTATAATAAAAAAAAGAATTCACTAAACTTATCGAATTAACTTCTCATTGATGTATTGTTTCATCGAGATCCAATCCAAATCACGATGTAATTTTCTTGTTCTTGAATGGGCCTCGTTAATCTTTTTAGGTTTATGCTCTACTCCGGGTAAAGATCCGCCCGATTTTTATTTGCACATATAGGACAAATGCTCTCATTACCATTTCTTTTTGTTATGACTTTCTTTTTTTTTCAATTCATTTCATGCCTTCCGCCAAATATTTGATGTATTCATCCATTCGATTGATTAACATTGATTAATTGAGACCGCTTCTCTTTCCAAACGGGATCTCTTTACAAATAGGAATTATTTATGATACAAGTAGTAATCATAGATATATTACCAATTGGGTTTTTCTAAACGGAGCCTGGATACTTCATTTTATTAGCCCAACCAACCCAACCATAAATCATTCTAATTGATAATAGTAATCTGAATCCCCCCCAAAAATGGATTTGATTTAATAGTACCTCACGCTCCAAATTTTTGATGATTCAATTAATCTTTCTTGGGCGAAACCGAGGATATCTCGATCGGGGGAGATAACG